ATAAAGAAAAACTGTTTCAACATCAAAAACAACAAAAACTAGAGCAAACATATAATAACGGATTCGAAATTGTAACCAAGCATCGCCCATCGGTTCTATACCCGATTCATAGCTAGAAAGTTTTTCTGGTCCTTTACTAATTGGAGCTAAAACTCCGGAAATTAGAAATGCCAAGATCGGAATAACGCTTGATATTATTAGAAATGCCCAGAAAATATCATATTCATAAAGCAGAAACATAGATGTACTCCTATGAATGTGGAAAATAGATCGGATTCGTAGATTTCAATTGGAATTTTCAAGTCACCCATAACAGTTTAAACAATTGGATGTAATCAAACTATTTAATTTGCTGCTGTACATATCTCATTTCAAGATTGGAATATTATTTCCGTTACACTTTCCTTTTTTTTTCAGTCTTTTCCTCCGCTGTAAATAATCTCCACGAGCGAACATCTGGAAATCGACGTTTTTCCACTAAACCAAGCCCCGCGCAGTTCCAAACAATACAAGAATCTGGAAATGAAAACTCTACAATTTTTGGATCCTTTTATTTCATTTAGGGCTATACGGACTCGAACCGTAGACCTTCTCGGTAAAACAGCTCAAACTTGTTATTATCAAAATGAGTTGAACTGTTTCAAAAACCCAACATGCATTTTTTTTGCATTGGGCTCTTTCATTAACTAATAGAAATATCAGCCAGTCTGCCATACTTTTTTTTTTTTGAAAGAAAGATTAAAGAGATGGCTCCATGCCCTTTGATTCATTACTGATCTAGGAGCACTGTCAAAGTGTTTCAAAGAAGGGTTATCTTGACGTAGGTCTGCTCTGGCCTTGATCAACCTAAGTTAAATGGAGTCTCTATCGGCTCGGCTTAAAGCATAAAATATGCAACTTTATACACCTTAAAGCTCATAAGGACGAAAAGAGATTTTGTTGAGGTCCTTGTGCTCAGTCTTCCTAGCATTGAATAAACTTCATTTTTACCTTATCAATATCTCAAATCAAAGGCGGGTTTTATTTGGGACCTAACTAAATAGGCACTCCAGTTAGACCGAACCTTTTGTCAGGCTATTGTTCCCTCATAGTCATGGAGTAAGACATTGATTTGATTACATGATGGACTTCTCTGAAAAACATTGGCGCACGTGTAAACGAGTTGCTCTACCAACTGAGCTATAGCCCTTGTGCTTGTAATAGATATTTTATTATGTAGATAATTTCTTGTCAAGATGAATATTCCGGAATCCAACATCATAGCTCTTTGATCTTTTTGATTGGTATTGCTTATAAATAATATTCCATTTATAATCTATCGAAGAGCTGGGGCCCATTTGTTTCTCTTTGTCATGATAAATGACCTACTTAACTCAGTGGTTAGAGTATTGCTTTCATACGGCAGGAGTCATTGGTTCAAATCCAATAGTAGGTAGAACTTATTAGATACCGTTGATTCTGATATCTAATAAGTTGTTCTATTCATCTATCTATTCTATTTAATTTAATATATAAATAGAAATAGAATATGTTCTATTATAGAATATAATAAAATGAATTAATTGACATTTGCATCAGAACCTAATTCCACTTGATTCTATTCAATCGGCACAAAATTTAGTTTGATTATTAGCCGGGGTACATAAACAAGTTATGAAATTGGATTGATAGCCTCTACTCGTGTCCTAGCTCGTCTGAGAGCTAGATTTGCCTCAATTGTTTGTCTCTTACCTTCAGCTTTCTTCAAATTCGTTTCCGCTTTTTCAAGAGTTTCTTGAGCTTCTTGGGGATCAATGTCACTACCCTTCTCTGCATCATTTACTAAAATGGTAATCTCATTATTACCGATTCGAGCAAAACCGCCCATCAGAGCCATCGTTAACCATTGGTTGTTAAGGCGTATTCTTAAAATACCTATATCTACAGCTGTAGCAATAGGGGCGTGGTTTGGTAATACGCCAATTTGTCCACTATTAGTGGATAGAATGATTTCTTTCACTTCGGAATCCCAAACAATTCGATTAGGGGTCAGTACACAAAGATTTAAGGTCATTTCTTCGATTTGCTCTCCATTTCTAATTCTAAGTTTATAGCCTTCGCGGTAGCTTCGTCGATGGTACCTACCAAATAAAAAGCCTGCTCAGGAAGACTGTCTAATTCCCCCGAAAGGATTAATTTAAACCCTCTAATTGTTTCTGCTAAACCAACATATTTTCCTGGAGAACCAGTAAAAACTTCTGCTACAAAAAAGGGTTGGGAGAAAAAACGTTCAATTTTTCTTGCTCTTGCTACGGTTAAACGATCCTCTTCGGATAATTCGTCCAGCCCAAGGATAGCTATAATATCTTGCAGTTCTTTGTAACGTTGTAAAGTTTCCTTAACTCTTTGAGCAGTTTCATAATGCTCCTCGCCAACAATCCGAGGTTGGAGCATAGTTGACGTTGAATCTAAGGGATCTACTGCTGGATAGATCCCTTTGGCAGCTAATCCTCTTGATAGT